TAATGAATGTCGGGGCTTTCTGCCTTGTTATCAAAAAGGGAGTTGGGTAAAGCAAACTCCATCCTTGAACGAGCACAGGGCTTAGTCAAGTAGAACCGGGTTGCGCTGCTTGATGCTCCGATCGAAAACAAATCAGTGGGGCCATGCCGGTACGACTGAATATGCGTTAGAAAGGTAAATCCTTCCCCTACGACACCAAAAAAACCGGGCCGAACTTTTAACAGCCCGCCCGCTTCTATAGAACAATATCGTGGCAACGTAGACCTAAGTATATTGGATCCTTGGGAACCATCACAAGTACGGCCGGCCTATATTTGAACGAAAAAGCCGTGTCGTCCAGCGGAGCCTAGAAGAAGGTGACTCGCGCAGACAGCTGACTCCTTTTCAATAGAAAAGAATAGCCAAACCAACCCAGCTGGCTGGTCAATCTCAGAGATTTTATCGGCCGGCAAACCGGAGACGGACGACCACGGTCCCGACCTTACCAGCACCGGAGGTGTACTAATCAATGAACCCCCGAAACCCACTTTCTTTTTTGACAAAATCAACCAAGCCTAACTGCTCACGACATGTTGTTGATATTGATTGAGTTGGAGGGACTTTCGCTGTAAGTAGGGGGCAAGGAGAAGCACGTAGGAATGCCGACCACTACATAAGTCACTAGTGGCTGAGAGAAAGCGAGCAGCACCTTGTATAGTATAGGTTGAGCGGAGCTTGAAGAAGCGAGCCCCTATCAGAGAAAACCATTGCGCGCTAGCCTAGCTAGCTAACGTTTTTCAACTGGCTGTTATCTTACTTGTAGAGCGCCTTCCCTCCTTCTCTCACTTCGGAAAGATTTAGCAGTATTTTCTTATGATAACCTGGTCGAGAGAGTACGATACATCGGTGTAAAAGATAGAGTTGGATCTGTGAGCTAACTGAAGCTAAGGCCTGGTCAGAAAGTGTTCTTGCCTCTATCATTAGCTCGGGTAGTCGCTGTTTCCGGTGTTTTAGTCACCTTTTTCTTTAAAAAAATTAGATAGTTTTTTTTTGTCGGTTTTTGATCTAAGCCTTAAAGTATGAGCCTGACCTGCACACATTCGAACTGATGCAAGTCGAGGAAATGATCAAAGAGGACACCTCTCAGGAGATCCTAAAGTCCTTAGAACGCCACGAGGACAAACCTCAACCTGTTGGTGAGGAAAGCGGCTTACAAGCGACATAAGGGGAACTAGGCCCAGGGCTTCGTTACCGATGGAGAAGTCACATCGACGCCATTGTAGTTTTATGAGTTAAGGCGCTTGCTTTAATAGCTCCAACATTGGCTTACTATCATATCAAAGAATGAATGTTCTACCGGTTTCCGAATATGATTCATAGAAAGACTACCCGGCTTCGATGCCTATGCCGTAAGCCAAGAAGACAGATTCTACCACCTTTCATCCACCAGGCTGATCGTTGAGCAGCTAGACCAGACTGATTCGAGACCTCAGATGAATTGCAGGCTGATTCTACTATTCAGTCACGAACCGATAGCTGAACTCTAATTGCTTGAGTTCCTCTACTTTCAATCCAGTGCAAAGAAAAATTCAATACTTTATCCTACCTCAGGAACTGTAATTGCGTAAGCGTAAGAATGGTCCATGCTGCTTTTCATCCACCCCATGGACCTAAGACCAATGAGACAAAGCAGGCCTTCTCTCAACTGTGACTGGCAACCCGAAGCAAGCCTGAATCAGTGTAGCAAGACCTTCTATCCCTCCATTGAGGTGAAACCTCTTCATTTACCCGCGTTGTTTGTCGTATCCTATTTTCGTATACAAGTGTCTGTCTGCCATTTCACAAAGGAACTCTGCCCTCTCGTCACGCTTGCCGACAAGGAAGAAAGATAGAAGGGGCGTTTACGCTGGGACTGAAGCTTTGATACTCGTGCCTACGCAGCCTTTGTTCGCATCTCTCATCGATTCCCCTATGGAAAAGAGGAAAAAATAAGAGCATTCATTGGTTGGACCTTTATGCTACCAGCCTCTGCTATTGACACTCTTTCTATACTATATGAGCTGTAGGATCATCAACTGAAACTACTGATGCTTACTCATATGCTGGCCGGTCCGGTGAAATCCAATGGGATCCGCCTTAGTCTATACCTATACGGGTAGTGCTATTCGGTTCAAAGTAAGCAACTGCAGGGGGTACCTATCCAACTCTCTCTGCCGCTGGCATTCCTTGTTTGAGGCATATCGATTATAGAAGACATATAGGTTGGGACGCGAGCGAAGGGAAGCTAGGTACTATGGTTCAATGGGTGAGGATGCTAGCTTACCTAGTTCTCAAATCGGGTATTGAACCCTCTCTCCCTGCAACTCAATCTGCTTCTATATCCTCCTCTTAGGGTCTCGATCTCGAATTCAAACTGATGCCTGAATCTCTGCTTCCTTCTACTACCAGCGGGCTAGCCGCCTTAGTTATGTTATATCGATCCCTTGGTTGGAGGACGGATCTCGCTACATACTAGAAGGATGTTAATGGCCGCATTGGAACTACCTACCATGAAACTTCTACCCCGAAATCCCACCACTTAGAGTCCATAGGAGGTTTCGGGATGGGAACTATCGGGGCAACACCCTACCATTCTACCAAGGGGAAATCACAGTAGGTTTCTATTTCACCCGATTCCTCTTGCTCTAAGTATATGGGACAATCTGCCCTCTGGGATCGGGCATCCGGAATAAGTATCGTTAATTAGCAATTTCCCTCTTGCCATTAGCGAATCCCTTCTTCCTTTAGAAGAGTCGCCCGCTCATCCCTTGTTGCTTGCTTTGGGCTCATCCCGTGCTTGGTCTCTTCGATATGGGATATCAAGTTCGATATGCTCTTTCTTTATGAAAGATCTCTCCTCCCGTTAAGCACTCGGGTACAGGTAGACAGAGGAGTAGGAGGTTATGTAATTCGCTATGTGGAATTCCTTTTCTATCAGTACGATTCCCCTCCTTTGTCGGAAAGGGTATCCACTCTTGCAACAGTCATCATCGATCTTTCCTGTATGAAGGACTATATGCCCTCTTTTCGATAGTGAAAAGCTTTTGAACACAGGCCACCAGGCCTTATATTATATTATAAATTATATTAGAAAGTTATATTATAAATTATAAAGGGCACTAAACATGCGAGAAAATGCGATTTTTCAGGCCTAGGAGTGAATTCAACTATAGCCAAGCAGCGAATCCCTTTTGTCTTTATTTAGGGGAATAGGCGCATTGATTAGGTTACGTGGTTCGAGCAATCTGAAGGAAGTTTCTTTATTTTAGTCTTTTACCATTCATATTAAAGGTTTTCAGATAGGGCATATTTGACTAGGAAGCAAGCAAAGCTAGTACCTCCATACCAACTAGCAATCTCGTTTAGGGAGTCCCCTTCTTTACTGAGTAGGGTTCCGGGGCGCTTATGCTATTATTAAAGCAGGGTGCTACTGTACCAGTAGTGTAGTGGCTTGAATCAAATCGTTTGTCTAGAGAGGGTATAGCAATAACCAAAGCGGACTGTACTATAAACTCAAGATTTGGATAACTTAAACCAGTGAGAAGTGGCTGGCTAGCTACTTCGAACGATGTCGGCAAGCGCTAGGCAGGTGCTTTAGTCTTTCTTCTGACTATGGAGGGGTGGCTCTGTCCTAACTAACGAAATTCTTCACTTCAGTCCCGTCAGTGACAAACTTCTATCAGTAAAGGCAAGCAAGTGTGGGAAATGAAGAAGAATGCAATTCCAAAGAAGGAGATGAGAAGGAAGACTCTTAGTTGTTGAATGCGAGTCACTACATAGGTGGAATTTGTTAAGCTCCTGTAGGCCCGGCTAGCCCCTAGAGTCTTAGGGTTTTCCCTGACGCAAGGTTGGGTTCATTACGAATAGGACAAATATACACCAAACCTGCAGATGATGAGCCTATTCTTTATTCTCTTTATTCCAGTCTCCTCAGAAGTCCGCTCTTCTATCTTCGTAGAATTCCCCTGGGTCTCTTACTCACCTTCGTTTTCTAGGGCATGATGTCTTTATTTAAGATGATTCAATTGGTCAATCGTCTTGTTATTCTCAATCAATTCTTCCAGGCCTCTCTACGGGATTGGAAGAAGGAGCTTGAACCCAAATGAGTTAGAGTTCCTCCGAACCGTGTCATTCTCGAAGTATGGCACAACACTCTGTCGAAAACACGAGGCGGGAGTGCGTCGAAGCATGAATTGACCTAGCGACGTGAACCTTGGGTGAGGTGCACTAGCGAGCGACTTCCTTCTCCGCTATCATGCGCGAAGCGAAGCTTGATAGGAGCCGAATAGAACAAACTCGACGTCACAAAACCAGGGATAGATCGCTCAAGGGAGCAACTCGAGATAGATGCAAGATTCTTTCTCCTGCCCTTCACTTAGAAAGAAAAGTCCTTTTTTCAGCACGCACTAATTCCTACTGTCGGTCGAATAGCCTTCTTGTGTGACCTTCAAAAAGAGAAATGCTCTAGGTCTTTCTCAGCGGGCATGTGATCATTCTTTCTTCATTTGCCTTGGAATCTCAACCTATACACGGTACTCACAGAAGACCCCTCCTTATCCACAAGACATGTGTGGTCCGGCCGCGCCCCTCTTTCGATTGTCTTTTCACCTTGTAAGGCAAGCATACCTCCGGAGCTTCCCGACTTCGTCTTCTATCTCCCTTCCACCCCCTGGACACCATTCTACCTAGTTGCTCTCGTGTATGGATCGAGAGCTTAGAATGCCGTTAGCATCCCTATGACGTCCCTCCCTTCGTCAATCTTTCTTTTGTGGGTCGTCTCGTCTCTCTCTGCTGAAGGGTGAGACTTTTATCCATTTATTTTTATGTAACCCCTACCCTCTAAAGAGTCAAAGTTTCCTAGAGGTACGAAGTCGCTCGACTGAAAGTAGAGGTCTTTTTCTCCGGCCCTCCCCCGGGGCATGGAGGAACGGGTGATCAAATCGCTCTCGAGGCCGGGCACATTAAGTTGGTGTTCTTAGCCGATTTATGGCGAATCCAGGGAAAAAGCATTGGCGCTAAGTGGGTGCATCGGTATCAGAGAGGCACGACAGGTTATTCAATTACCTTTAGCAAACCCATGCACTTGCTCCGCTTTGTCCCCGAACAGAAAGCGCCGTGCTAGTCTAATCTAAAGGTAAAAGAGTGATCTTTGAACGCTACTACGCATCCTTACTCATAGTAGAGTGTAAGGTAGGTTTGGGTATAGCAGGACTTGAACCTGCGACCATTAGGTTAAAAGCCCAATGCTCTACCAACTGAGCTATACACCCCAAAAAAAAAATATGTATATGTAGGTAGTAAATAAGGATTGGTGCGGAAAAGAAAGGGGGGCGGTCAACTTGATGCGGGAGAGGCATGAGTGCAGTTCAATCTTGTGGTGTATTCGTCTGTAGTGAGTAGGGCCTCTTTCTCATTGATCAGTTCGCCTCCGCTCTATTGAAAGGTCTCCATTCTTACGGCGGTTTTGTCAACGAACGCGTCTCGGGCCGGATTTACTAACCTAAGCCTTTACTTTAGGATAGGAGGCCTTTACTTTAATAGTTGGGTGCTCTGCTTTAGTGTGATTGACGATAGGGTAATACCCAAAACAAATGAAAAAAGATCGGGGTCGATAGTTGACAAGGACCTTGATCTCCCCCCCCCCAAAAAAAAAAGGGGGGCAGCAGCGGTCGAACTAGAATTCTGGAAATAAGTTGGGGCCCTTTCACTTCGAGTTCCTTCCTTCGTCAATCTGATGATCCAAATAAAAGGCCTGCTAGGTGATCGAAATAGCTCAGGTCAGTGAGGACTCACTCACTCACCTACTCCTTATCTATCTAATAGTTTCTTCTATCTACTGAATTCAAAGACCCGCCGGGCTATAAGATAAGATAGAGCTCTTGTACTACTTGACTGGTAAGAAAGAGCTTCCGTAAGAACTGTGAAGACTCTTGTATGTACGGTAACCCTCTCTTCCGCTACTGGTGGACTGTTGCACAGAAAGGCCGACAGAAGCAACCTTTCTTTTCTTAGCGTGCTTTTCATTTTCAAGCGCTTAGCTTCTGCTAGCGGCGGGGCGGCAAGGCCATAAAGGTTGTTCAGTTGGAAGCCTAAGCCAAGAAGGTACGAACTAAGTGACGGGCCCCTTTAATTTAAAGAAAGGGGGGCGGCTTTATTGTGGTAGCCGAAACGGCGGATTCCCCTGCTACTATAATAGTGTATTCCATTGCTTACCACAAGCAGCTTGAGCTTGTCCAGCGAAGATTGATTGTTGTGATTTGACTATTAGGATAGGACATAGCTGAGGTCCTTCGTGGTGGTCGGACTTGACTTGACGAAACTGGCGTTTCGAGTTGTGCGCTGCGGCTTATTGTTTGGGGAAGTGACCTGTGGGTCGCGGAAGGGGGCTTCTCGTGGATACCATTTTTGGCTAGAAAGAAGTCTGACTACCCGGAGCATAATAGAATGAAAAACTCCGGATAATCCGGAGTTTTCTATTGGTAACAATCTTGAGTACGATAAATTCTATGATCGGTGGGCTGGCAAGCGCGAGCACCTCGGAGCGAGATGAACGAACAAAGCCTATCACTACTAATGAAAAAATCTTCTTTAACGTGAGAGAAAGGGCCCTCAAGAGAAGAACCCTCCTTGCTTACGCTATATCGCTATATAGTGAGCGGAGGGAAGTTCTTTCCTGTGCCTCACCGCGGATGAGGGAAAAGGATGAGAGAAGGTTCTGGACGAAGCTTTTGAATCAAGATACTGAACTCCTGCCCACGCATTAGCATTTTAGATGCTATCACAAATCCGCGGTCTACTTTCGGCGTGAGGATAAGATTCCCACGCATGTGTTGCTCTGAAGTCCATTGACCCTAAAGTGACAACCTTTTCCATCAACTGTAACTTAGAGTTATAGATTAGAATCTAAAGTAGAGTCAGCTTACGAACGAGGGGAATCCGAATCTTTCTTTACGTTATTTGACCGGCAGTTTGGCGAGGGTCGATACACTAGCATGGCCGTCAACAATCCATACAGTTTTTCTCTTGCTTGCCTTGGCACTTCGGCAGCTTCAGCTTCGGCCAGCAAAGAGCGCATTGGTACCTACCGAGGATAAGACAGTAGTGCCCATTTCAAGTTAGAGTTTTGACTCATGTGTAAATGAAATTGATTGGGCAGGACACATTCGAAATGGAATAAGTCAGAACAAGAGCTTCTTTTCACTTGGACCTAGGCCTAGGAAAGAAGAAAGCCTTGAGTCAGCTCCAGTTGAAGTTGCTGATTAGCTAGTCGAGGCGGTTAGTTAAAGATTGAATTCCTTTTATTGATCCTTCGGGATTGAGGCGCCCGCCGGGGCTACTAAAGATGTTTGATCCCAATTACTAGCTGTGATTGCTTTCTTTTCATAAGTGAGGGTGTTATCAATCAAATCCCGAGAGGCCGGTACGTAAAGATCAATTAGTGGCTGGGGATAAGCGGCTTTCTTACACCCCTTAAGGTGAAGGGGGTTCCCCCGAACCGGGCGAGCTAAAGGGCCGGGTAGACCTTATTCATCTATTCGTTCCCGAACCTAGTCTGCAGAAGCTAAGCCAACTCCATTCTCTTCTCACGCTAAGTCGATTGGGGATTTATCCAGTTCTTTGAGTTTGCACGCATATAGTGGATTCTTTTGAAAAAGCATTTGCTTCGTCCTAGCAGCCCTAAGCTTGTTCTGTGTCTAGTCCTACTATGAGACGGAAAACACTCCTTTCCTTCTTCGCTTTCTAGTGCGTTGCTTTATACAATTGTAGCTAGGGTACTCAATTCATTATTCCTTCTTTCCCTGCCCGGCTGTTCCGCAGTGTCGCTACTATATAAGATAAGTAATTAGTTTGATATAGCATAGATAGAGCCCCAAGGGGAGAAGTAAGAAGTATTGAATTTCAGTGCCAGTGGGGCGACCTTCCATCTTTTATAATATAGTTGTTGGTGCAGTTCCTCTCTTTCCTGTCTCGCCCCTGAGTGTAGTTGATCTAACCTAGTTCTTTCGTTGAGGTATGAAAGTTGAAAGGAAAGCGTATAAAATAAAGAGGGCCTCAATGGAAAAGCGTATTTGTTGAAAAAGGAGGTTTTCTTCGGATCTCTTCCGCGTAGTGATCCACAGGTTCAGGAATTGCGGGCTGATTCTGAACTGGAGGGGGTACTGGATCTACAGGTCTAGCATCTGCTACTCTTGGTTGGGTTTGTGGTTCTGGATCTGTCTTCTGAGCCGAGGTGGTAGATGGAGGCTTTGTTCCTTGAGCAGCAGGTGCAGCCTGGTCCGATAGCTACCTGCGAGGTCAATTGTGCTAGCATCCAGACTGCCTTAGTTAGCTATATATCTCTGGGTGAAAGATCCAGAAAGACATGCAGTTAGATCGAACTATCAACCAAGAAAGTTAGAAGTCCTTTTGACTCTCCCAGTGCATGAAGGAAAAGCTCAAGGGATGTCATAAGGGGTAGACTTTCTACCTCTATCCTCAGCACCTCGTCTAGAAGCCACATCTAATCCTAGCCTATCTGTCCTTCTTACCTCTAATCCTGCCGCTATCCCAACTACAAAGAGAAAGAAGGGCGGAGGATATATTAATCATATACGTCTTCTTAGCATCTTCATACCGTCAATAATAGATGTACTGAGACCGTCAATAAGTAATGTACTGATACGTCCTCTTACCGTAAGAGCAATGAAGCATCAAGAGCCTAAAATAAAGGCAAGCTGACAAAGAGTAGTCACATACTTTCGTTCAAGAACCGTAGGCAGTGAGCGCACTACTAGTCGTAGGGCGAGAACGAGATAAGACTAGCTCTACTGATTGAAGCTATTGATGAACGTATATTAGAATAAAGAAAGAAAAGCTAACCGGCAAGGTAGTAGAATAAAGAAAGATTTACTTCCTTCTTCTTCTTTGGAGCTTGTTCTTGGTCCCAAGGGGTGACAAAGAGCAGCTTGCTTCTCCAATTGGATCATTGCTCGACTCGATGGGTACTTCTAGTGGTTTGCCGGAGAAGCTATATTGTTTTTCTTTCAGGAGTTGGTTGGTGGCATGGACACCTAGCCTTTTTTTAGAGTATTTCTTTGTTTGCTGGCACAGGTAGTGGAGGCATTATCCACTCCAGCAGTAGCAGATGTAGAATGTGAAAGGTGGGATTCCCGGTTGATTGGATGCTTCCGTTAGAGCTTCTTCCCCTCCTGTCATTTAAGGGCACCTAGCTTACAATCACTAGTGAAAGAGTGCCAATTGACCCAACTAGCGAATCTGTTTAGAACCATTCAATCTTTTTCATCTCCGTGAATACCGCTCGAAAGCAGTCATTGAAAAGAGCAGTTATTTGTCGGCTTGATAGCACAAGCACGATCCACCCATCTCCCTCCGGAGAGTGAGGAAAGGGCCTAGCTTCTCAATAAGTCATTCAATGAACTAACTATACTTAAGATGTGAGCTATACCTATTCCTTCTTTTCTTATCTTTTCTGCGGGAGTGAACAATCAACCATGAGGCAAGGTACCCTTAAGATACCGAAAGATCCGCTTCGCTAGTTAAAGGTGAGTGGTCTTATTCTACAGGCTAGGGACCTAATTTCTCCTCTAGGCTAGAGAACTACTCTTCTCCTTACTCTTATAGGTAGGCCCCGACTATTTCAAGAAAGACCTTTAATTTAACATCCGCCACATTGAGCTTCAATTCTCCAACGCCTGTCTCCAATGCTACACGTTCCGCTGACTTGGACCTCTTCTTAGGTTGATCGTCAGACGGCCTTGGGTCAGTAACCTTTGAGGATGCCATGGCTCTAAGCACAACCTCGCTCTGATACCAGTTATCACGGACTTCTAGCTTGCCTAGCTAACTTGCCCGCGCGGCACTTGTGCAACGGACCTCTCTCCTACACAAGTCAGCCTTGCTCACTCACCCCTCTCTTGAGTAGAGCCCTCAAGCCTATTGCAGACTTCGGAGAAGGAAGTTAGACGACATTAGAAGGGGCTTAGTATTGGTTTTCAGCTATTGGTTCATTTTTCTCTATTAGGGCTTAGTTGCTAAGCGGCTGTCAGTGCAGGTGAACCGAACTCGTATGGCTAGTATGTATTGTTTCCGTCAGTAGTCTGCGTGCGAGATAGAGTACTGTCAGGGGTGGGGGCACACAATCCAATGTTGAAAACTAGGCGGCGCCTCTTTCCCTCTCCTCAGCTTTGTGGAGATTGGCTCCCTCCTTTGGAGGTCTTTTTAGTGGGGGATTTGCAAGATAGAGAGGATTGAACGTAGTAGCTTGTCGCAGAGCTCAATCAAATGTGAAGAATTAGTTGTTCGTGCAGGTTGTTGTTTTGTTTTCCATCGGCTGATTCATATGGAAAAGGTATTTTAATGGTACCGGGCTACCGGCCTTTTTAGTACGACTAGTACGACGGGCACCTTCTTTCCAATCAATAAATATAGTGCTGGCTCGCTATTCATATTATTTCTGCTTGACCGGTACCAAGAACTCCATTTTCAATGAATTCTGGGTCTGGGCGCTTAGCAGCCCCTACTTTCACATTTCTTCCTATGAAACTACTTCCACTTAGACTGAGATGGCTTCTCTTTCGACGGACTTCCCCACTCGCAGGAAAGAAAGAAAAGACCTGAATCCTACTGAAGCTGCTAAGAGAGACTGAGCAGATATTGACCTATGAGATTTGTACACTTCGGCTTGGCACCTTCCTTTGGTTCGTGCTCGCACGGGCCCTTTCTCTGCCAATCTCGAATTCGAATCTTTGTTTACCCGTGGGCCTTCCAGGATCACTTTTTGAGCTCGCAACGTTGAGTTTTATTCAAAGTTGATCCTTACTAATCCATATGAAGTTAGGTTAGCTACTTCCGGGGATAAGGAATTTCAGAATAGAAAACCCGAATGAAATGGGATTTTTCCTATCTAAAATAGGGCTTTGAACCAGCCTGAGAGACCATTTTTCTTTAAAGAAAGTCCCGTTTTAATGATTTACATAAATTTGAGTTTTGTTCAATTCTTCAAATAAAATACTTCCTGCCAGGCTTTCTGTGCTAATCCGCATTGCTTTCAAGCTTTAGCTTTAGGATAAATTTCTAATGGAACGAGCCTTAGTTAGGTTCTGGTGCTTAATCTAGTAATAGTACGGGCAGGTAAGGGCCAATTAAGAAAGACTTTGTAGGGTCAACTAGAGTAGCGAACCTGGAAAGCTTAGTAGTTAGCCAGGAAAGCTGGAGTAGAACGTGGATAAGCGAATAAAGTAATTTTTTCACGAATTCTAGGCGGTTGTAGAGGGATTAAGCATTCCATTCCTTTGAACGCAATGAGAAGGTAGAAAGTAGCTCCCCAGTAGCTCAAAGAAAGTCTCGTCCCGACCTGGGGTTGGCTTAAGAAGGAGAGTCTCGCCGGTTGTTAACAAAGCATCATCACGGGAAAGGGGATACGTTTACCCGTGGAGGCTGTGGGGACTGTCTCTCAATTTCACTCTTGAAAAAATGGCCATACCGCTAGGTAAAGGAATTGACTTGCTAAAAGCCAAAGAAAGAAGGGCATTCGATTCTTAGAATATGTCACTTGCCGATACTAGTTCCAGGGCAATAAGGTAAGCTCCTTGCTAGGATGCTAAAGAGATGCCCTTGAGAAATCCCCTAGCTAGGTTTGAAAGAAGAACTGCAGCTCGATTTGAGATTCAATCTGGCAATAGCTCTAGGGTGAAGTACTCCATCTCTCCGTACAGCACGACTTCTTTCGAATGTCTTTTGTTCACTGCGTCTTCTTTAATCAATGGATACCAACTAAATCTCTACAATTCATTAATGGATCTTCGGTTTTGTACCTGCCCCTATTAGATATCGCTTTCACGAGCTTGACTCAATCAATATTCGCTTTTTTACTATGATTACACGTGCAATCCATCTCTGATCATTTAATTTCTTATCATTGGGCTCTTTTGTTGTCCCGGCTCAGCCTTTTCTTTTTCACTCCACCATCGTCCTTACCTTACTTCTTTTCTATTTCAATAGTTTCCGTTTTGAGCTTAGATTGAAGAAAGGCCCTGTCTTCCAAGAAGTCTTTCTTTCGTACTCCCTTCTTTTTCTCCCGAGGCATATTCAACAGCGGATTCATGACAATGACTGAGATGATCGCCCTAGCTTAAGAGGTGATTGAAGGTTGATGCATGGAGGGCTGCTGTCCTAACGGCTCATGGAATGATTTCTGGAGCTGACTTAGAGTGACTTTGACCTTTCCCTGGAATGATGTTTTATTGAAGGATAGATCAACCTTTCATAGGCTGCACGCTTAAGCTTTCATGGGCTTCACGCTTAAGGTAAGGATGGCTGTTTTCCTGTTGACTGAGATCTTGCCCCATCGCCTTCCTAGACTAGAAAGCAGCCTTCCTCGATCAATATCTAACATAACTTGCCTGACTCAATCCATAGATATAGCACTAGCTAGTAAAAGAGGAATCCATCAATCACGCACGATCCAGTAAATAGAGTACGAGAGTTGCTCACACCCGGCTGTCTCTGTCCAAAGCTATTGAATTGAATCAATCTCCAATCTCTGCTCTTTCAAATCGCTGTGTCCAGGTTGGGATTTTGTCTGTCCACCAACTCCATTCCTCAGCAAAGCAAGCCAATCAGCGCGGGCAAGCAAGTCTGCTCTGTCAGCGATTAGTTGGTTAGGTCAGCTAGTCAGTCTGCTGTCTGATAGGTGTTAGCGAACATAGTGGTAGGTTCTTGTTGTTGAAAGCCCGTCCTTCAGCCCAAGCCCCCTTTCTTTCGTCAACGTCAAATAGGGAGGCTTCGGGAATTAGGAACTGAACTCCTTATAGGATTAAGGTTACCCCCCAAAACTAGCCTCACTGGCTTCCACAGACTCAGGGGTTTTATGTACTACTGGAAATAAGATATGCTAGAATGGAATATGCTAATACAGGAGGTAATATCCCATCGAGTTGGAAGGACTTCAATTCAACTCTTTCGATGGGACTAGACAAATTAGCCACATCCAAGGGATCTAAAAAAAAAAGGGAAGTCAAAACTTGCTGGCTTTACTTGCTTTGCCTTCAAAAGAGGTTATGGTTACACTTCCCCTTTCTGGCTTGCTCATATCATAAAAGAACTTTCTTGACCTGGCCGGGGCCGGCGGAAAGCATTAGCAAAAGGAGCCTTAAAAAAAAAAAGAGATTACACAAGCGCTTAGGCAGGACCCGTATCCACCTTATACATAGACCTTAGCATTCTCAATAGCTGCAAGGGATTATGCAATACAATAGGCTGAGCTGATTTTCAAGCTATGATTGGTAGCCGCAGGGGCAAGACGCTATGCCGCCCAAGGTGAGACAGCCCTGCGAACTCGTACTCTTATTTGAATGCCCTAGGATCGGATTCAAGCTGAGTCAATAGCTGGCCCTCTCCATCAAAGCCTATTCTGATTGACTTTTTTTTTCCTCGGGATTATTATAATCTATAAAGAGTAAAAGATGTGTATAGGGGATTTTATAACCCGGTATTCTTCCTCCTCATGGACAAAATCAGATGCTTAAGACAATAAGGTTCCACCTCTGTATAACCTCTTATTTTACTATGGGGATACCATGGCCATTACGGGATACGATGTGTCAAAGAGCGGATGCTGTCCATCTGAGGACGAAGGATTTGCTGCTAAGACCGGATATGCCAAATCTGAGCTGAAAGATGCTAGGTCTCGTCTAAGCCCTTCTGCGGATTCTCAAGCACGAGCAAAGAGAACAGGGCCAACTAAGATAAGAGCCTTTCATTTACCTGAGCGAGGATTGGGGGATCACTTTCATCCGCAACGAGTATTATCGCTGCTTCCCTTCTGCAGTAGTGATGATGGTTCGCCACACCAAACATCACATCCCCTTATAATATAAGGACTGACGCTCTTTCACTCGGGAACTCTATTATCAATCGGTTCATCCTCACTCTAACAAGTGAGCCAGTAAACTACCTCACATCCGTTCCCTAGCTCCGTCCTAAGAACTCGAACTACCTAGCTCTTTCCCTCAGATCAGTAGCCGAGCCTAGAAAGGTTCCTTGAGAACGCTACCCTTTGCTTCTTCCCCGGGGGACCTATCACTTAAGAACGAAAGTGCAAGAAGAAATTCATTGATTTCCGATCTTCGATAGAATTTAATTCTTCTAAATGGAGAAATAGGATGTTCGCCTTTCTTCTTCCCCAAGGGACATATAGTTCAAGAAAGTTCAAAGTTCATCCCTCTCTTTCAACCAGCTTCATTGGGTGCTAGCCCGATCGTAATCTCAAGCTCGGAAGAGGAAGTCAATTCAATACTTCTACTCCTTGCTTTCGCTTTCACTGGCGGGACCACTAACTGCAGACTTGCTTTCCCTCCTTCCTTACTTTGATTGATGAATTTGAAATAATCCTATTTCATCCAATGAATATTTGAGACTTGTATTGTGTGGTTCTTTGTGCAGGTTCAATCTCGAAAGAACAGATGTTATATATCTAAATAGATGGAAAGTCCCTTGTCTAGACGAGGAAGGAAGTCTAGCTGCTTTAACATATAGTAGTCTTCGTTCCTCTTACCCTAGAGGTACTCTCTTTTTGCATCTAAGAAGAAGAACTCGTATTCGAAGTAAGAACTCGGAACTCTCACTCGAACAATCGCAAACTACCTCGCTAAAGTACCCTCCGCTCTGAACTCGAAGCCCTAACTCTAGCTCGAGCTCCTAGCTCAGTTAGCTCAACCGCTTTTGCGGAGTTGCTTCTTCCCTTCGATCATCATGTAAAAGCATTCGCTAGCAACTCAGAACTCTTCTTTTCTAATAAGTCTTAGCTTCCAATTCGAAAAGCAGGAAAATCTTCCTTTATGGACGGAACTATTTGTAATACTCCCATCGATTCCTAATGGACTACTTCTATTTATTCATTGAATCGCCCGGGACTAACGTTATAGAAAGAAGCAAAGGTCCCTTTACCTAATAGAAAGAAACTTTAGAATCCATATATTTTATACTATATCGACTCTTCTATCTGTTGATAGTAGGGGTCCCTAATATCTAGTCGAAGGAGCATTCAATGCTTCCCTAGCCGCACTAGAAAAAGCAAATTTCCCGTTGCTGCTAACTCGAACAAGAACTCCTTGCTTTCCGTAGGAGAACTCCTAACTCTAGCAGCTTCACTTGCTTTAGCCGCTATCCCCTGACCGACTAGGCCAGGCAATACCTATAAGAGAGCTAGCAGCTTCACTAAGGAGAGAAGTTTCCGAGATGGAAAGGTTAGCAAGTCTTTATTGGAAATATATCGATCATGAGCATCTATCACCCACGTGAACCCGGACCACTCTTCTAAGATCGGGGATCCGATCCTCTCCCACAAGCTCGAGATCTTCATCTTTCCTTTTCGCTGTCCCAAACTCCCTTTCATTTATGCCGGCTAACTCTATTTCGTAACCCGAAACATTCCTGCCTTACAAAAGAGGTGGAGCCCTGCCCGGAGAAAGAGAATAAGGGCGCTTACCAGAGTTAGGACCGGGAGTGAAGCTAACCTAGCCTCATTTGATCTATCCCCTTGTACTTCTGTACGTCGGCATCTAAACTGAAAGAATGGAATCGTAGCTGAAATCTCAAGTACGTTGATCTCGAACATTCATTCTCTGACTCTTTCTATCTTGTTGCGGAAGTTAAAATTGAAAGACCTTTCAGCAAGCAGAGGAGGACTTGCTTTCAGCTAACATCCTTTCTTAGGCAGCTATTGAATCCGCTCGTCCTTCATTCCTAGATGCGAAGAATAGCTTGATTTCGTACCCTATGTTAAAGGATGAGACGTCATGGGCCTAATCTTCTTTGAGGAATAGAATAGGCTGCAAGAAAGAATCTCTTAGGAATCTCTCTCTCTATGTCACGCTTTGATCAATAGAATTCGAAGAGCAGGGGGCACCCCACCCATAGTAAGTAGAAGGAAGAGGACAAGGAAGTGACATATCGGATCTTGCCAGGAGTTATTGCATTGATGCAGAGAATCCGCTGCTCAGTCATCAACACCCGGAAAAGTCCTCCCATCTAGTTCTTTCATACCCAAGCCGCGAGTCAGATTCTCCTTCGTAGGCCCTAGAGGGATTGGTTCCGAGCACTTTGGCTACTGATTCATACTGAATTAACTCAGCTACTAATTCAAGCCGAATCTCTTTTTTTCTTTCAATGGCAGCTAGATGTCTAAACAGGAGGAGGAAGATCTCATTTGTGCAATCCACCTCCCTATTCGATCAATTGTGCTTTCTTTTTCACGTGCATAACCTAAGCACTAAGTCCTTCTAGGAGTCATCCCTTGCTTCAGTGTGCCGTCGGATTGTGAAGGTGTTCAGTAATCGGATGCTATCGAGGAAGATGACATAGATGGGCAGAATCCTCTCAACATCTTAATGCCCAGGTTGGCGATCCTGCTTCTCGTCCATTAACTATACTCTTTGTCGGCAAATGGCTGAATTGCTCTTTCCTATCCAGCGGTGGAATTATAAGCTGCTCCCTATTGCCAATGGCAGATTTGTTTTGTCCACTTATCTTCCGAAAGGTTTTCTTCACTTGCACAAACTTCCCTCACATGCAGTGGAATTAATGCCCTAGTTCGCCTAGCCTCGATTCACGTCGCAAACAGTCTATTGACATTGACTCCCTCACAGGGTTAGGGCTTGACTACCTAAACAAAAAAAAGAGTCTCTTCTGATCCACTTTAATTGCCCTTCTTACCGGAACTAGAAATCCTAGAAGTCACCCGTGCCCAGCAGTCAACTGCGCCTGCTACCGCTCGATAGAGGAAGCCTAAGGCATGCCCGGAAGTTTGAAGCGTAGAAGAAGGCCTGTCGCCAGACCACTAAACCTCTTCAGATTAGGAAGGAATCCGTCTTTCTATCCTATTAGGAATGGAAAATTCCCTACTAAGCCTATCTAACTGAGAAGAACTAGAAAATGAAGAAAGGAAAAGAGAAGAGAAAGAAGAACGATCAGTCTCTGCAGCGCAGCAAGGCCCAGGCTTAAATTAAATAGGCAGAAGCCACACGGCCTCCTCGAGTACGCCAAAGGGGGGTCTGAAATGATTGTGAATTCTTTCAAAAAGAGGAATTTTCGAAAGCTGCAAAGCTAAGCATCTAACTGATATCACATTTAAGCCAATGCCATCTATCGCCTAGCGCCTACAAAGAAAGGAAGGGCACTGAGGAAAGTCTCTCTATGAGATGACGATGTTTGCAAAAGATCCCAAACAGATATCCGCGCGGGACAACCTGTTCTGGAATAAGACCAGAGGAACAATATCTTGTCAAAGACATACACCCCAGGCAAATCCCCTTCTCGTTATCTTGTTCCTCCCGTACCCGCTCCTTACTCGCTCTCCATCGAATTAAAGTAACGTAAGGAGGGGCCACTATCAATTGAATAAGCGTATTAAAGAGAATGAGGTCTAGCGCCCCATCGAGAAAGAGCAATAGAACAAGGTGGGAATAAGATATAATAAATGGGTAGGACAACCAAGGGCAATTCAATGGCTTTATGGGATAATAGGTATACTTTATCCGCGTAGGCAGGCCCAGCGGTATCCAATCAATGTAGTCGGCGGAACAGAATGGGAGAAGTTTTAGAGGAAGATCTAAGTACCGAGAGGGAAATGGAGCTAGAATCCATAGCATTATCCACGCACCCACCATTCGTTAGCAGCGACCTTACCACGCATCATTACCACCAGCCATTTCACTCGAATCTGTAGTAAGCAGTACCCCTCGCAACTAGAGGAGAAAGAATTTGCTTTTCTTTATCTTTCTTGGCATCAACAACCTTAAGAACCATAGGTGCACCAACCGAGGCAGAGATTGGAGTGCAGTGACCGTACCCGACTGAACCGACGGTTGCGGATAATCCTTATGTCCTTTCTTTGTTTTTTTATATATTGACTCTAAAGACTAACATATATAGGTATGTCATTTTGACTCCTCTTTGTTCTTACTATGGAGGCTTCTTGCCCTTCCTCTTCTGCTTTTTCGTCTTATCCTTCGTCTTCTCCTCCTTCTGAGTCAAACAGATAAAAAATTGGAATTCTGATCGATTTTCGGAGGATTAATCAAGGTTTGCTCTGTGAAGATAGATTGACCTCCTTCTTCTGACCCGGCCTCTTCTTGCTTCGTCTGGCTGATCCGGCTCAGTGATCATTTCGTCTGGTTGTACCGGAACTCTTGGTTTCCTCGCTTGACCTGCACCCGCTAACCGACAACTGAGTTTAGTCAGCTCAACAGTAATATTCATCCCCTTTCACAGAATCGTTAGGGTATTAAACACAATCATTCGAAACAAAAAGATAGAATTTACTCTGATCCGCTTACCGTTAGAGCAACAAAAGAAGGAGTTGCCCTAAAAACCGCCCGACGAACTGTGCTATGGCTGTAGAAACTGACCTGCTTCACTTTAGATTAGAGCTTCCCTGCAGCACAAGAAGAAAAAAAGTACTATACTATAGAAGGCAGTCGTTCCTTCAATGCTGGAAATGAGTAGCAAAGGAGTAGAGAGAGGGGACAAATAGGCTTAGCCGAAGCAGGTAAAGTAAGGATCTGATTAGCAGTGTTCGCTGGTTCGAGTCCAGCTCCTGATGATGAAACCGAGGACTGAAAGTCTCAAATAAGGGAAAAGATTCTTAGAGCTGAGGGACCATGATCATAAAGTGAAAAGCACGTGGTAACCAGAAAAGTACAGCCTATCTCGATTAGCTGATCGAAAGCTAGCGCATCATGTTCTCGAGTCGCCAGGTGTTTATTCTCTGGGAAGCAAGCCAACTCTGCCCACCCAATTCGATCTCTCTTTCTTCTTACTAGTTGGATCGGAGCCGACACAAGGAATTGGTCCACGAAGCCAACAAGCAAGGGACTAAGCGCTAGTTGAGCTAGGAATTTCAAGCACTAAGTCCTTTCCTTCGGGAAGTCATTCCAGGCAAGAAAGCCAATCAGGGAGGAAAGCAAGTCAGTCAATCCGGTGAATCGCTTTCAGTCTCTCTTTTGCTTGACTAGGAGCTCTCCTGATAGTTGCTCTTACGCTAGCACTTGCTCTTCTGCTTTTCTGGAATCTTTCTTCCGACCCAGGAGATAGTAGGTTCTAGGGTCGATAGGCATCACTTTATCGATTTCAGTATTACGAATATCTTAAGCCCTTGTTGTCTTCTGATCTACCACCAGCCTTGGACGCATCACTGGACCAGAAAGAAAGGTGCGGAAAGTACACACCAGCAAGTAAATTCCATTCCTTTTTTATTTGACTCCGGCCCCACCCCTAGACCCTATACAGCAGCCCGGGCGTCAGTCTCAATCAAAGGACTGATCTTCCTTCTTGGTCTTGACCTCCACTTGGGCAGATGGGAACTCCATCTTCACCCCAATGCAGCCATCGAACCAGCCCAGCCGGCCGAATGATGAAAAAGTAGAATTGACGGACGGACTCTTTTGAAGCTATCGGTACCATGATGTGTACTGGACTGAGCCAAGTTCTCGCTCCGGCAATAACGAAAGATCAAATCATAGGCTCCCCTGTACCTGACCTCCTTAAGATTCCGTAAGTGACTTAGTGCTTTGGCTTGGAAGAAGAAAATGAAATAAGAACGTGCCGGTCGTAGTAAAGTTCCTGAAGTGAGGAAGATCAGGATATTACCTCTATTTTCAATCCATTCGAATTTCTTTAAGCGCTTAACTGCTAGTTCCATTCCAACAAGGGATGCAAGCAAGGAGAATATGAAAAGTGAAACCTTTAGTCTGCAGCTTCCCTTCCTTTAAGTCTTTCTTCTAGTGGTTTTTATCCCTACGAGAACAAGCCATTTCTTTTCTGGGCAGAAGTCAGGTAGGAGGGCTTAACCCTTTCTCTTCTAGCATTAATAAGACTTTGACTTCTTTGCTTAAGGAAAGGAATAAGGAGCAAAGATGGCATGAGTCTTAACGTCTGCATCTATAAGGGTAGAGAAAGTATAGGAATAAGGAAAGCATTCGAACAAATAATCTTTAGCAAGGTGAGGCTGGGACGAGAGACAATCCATAGAGCTATGATTCGTTTGTAACTTCCACCTTTCGTCGAGTGTGAAATGGTGGGCTTTATGCCCTCTGGCATTGGTTGGTCAAGATGCACCCGAGGCTTAGATTAAGACAAAGAAGCCGCCGAACGCTGCTTGCTTTGTGCGCTAAGAGCTTTCTTTCCTTGCGTTAGGTGCGGACGAATTGAATAGGAACATAAAATAACATTGTTCAGAGTGAAACTGAACCAAACGCCCTCTCTCTGTAGGACTCGCTATCTATGCCACAAGGCTACTTCAAGGCAAGCTGGATCTCCTAGTTCGGGTATGAATTCTCATTCGAGAAGTCCCTCTTAGGTATAGACAAGATATGGTACCACAAAGCTAGGGGACTACAATTGAGTATGCCTAATTCCTTCTGTGAAAATCTTCAAATGGGTTTAATTGAAAATTGCCCTAAGATTGAAGGTTTGACCTCGAAGAACTGTCGCAAGTTGAAAGTGACATCTTTGTGGGTTCGGCCCGTCAGTGTGGATCATCGGGTTGAGTACAAAGCATGTTTCAGACCTTGGGCAGTGACTGACTTTTAGTATAATTGATAAAGTAGGAAGAGTTGCTCTCCCCTGTCTCTCTCCATTGTTGATTCAGCTTGTGCCTGTTCGGGAGAAGTTGGGTGTCCCGGCTCATAAGAACTGAAATTCGTATGCTTTGGTTTTGGCACCTGCGTCAAAGGCACGAGAAAAGAAAACCTTTTCTCACCTTTCTTACTTAAGATATGAAACCGGTTTCATAGGCCACGTTGGCTAGGTTGATCTTTAATCATCAAATCACGAGTTTCATTCCATTTCTGCCTCATGAGAGTATAAAACTTCGCTATCTTATGCCCGAAAAGTGCTCTTCTTGAGCGATCCATTCTATGAGCGGGGCAGCTAGTAGAGAGAAAATCTCCATCTTTTTAAGCCGGTCCCATTGATTTAATTAAAGCTTGTTACGATCAGGCTGAGATCTTGCCTGGAAAAGGCTTGGGTAGGGTCAGTTCGTTTGGCGCTTCGAGGCTGTCTTCGACTCATAGAAGAAGGAAGCCCACTTTTTTGTCTATTTAAGACAAGAAATGGAGTAAGGGACGGGAAGCTACTCTTGTTCATCATGCGCCTTGTGTGCTTTGTATTTTCTATCGCTTGGGAATAAACGATCGCGATGTAGCAGGGTCGTGATAACTCTCTTCAAGCGGATCAACAAAGGCGAGATCAGCTCACTTGCCCACCGACCCGTCTCTTATACGATTAAACTAAGTCCATCAACTATATAAGAAGAGGAGACAGAGAGGTAGTAAGTTGCCCGCTTGTAGCAAGTTCTTACAGGACGTAGCTAAACCTTCCGAGGGACATCCTTCTATGTCAAAGAAAGATTACCCCACAATGCCAGTAGTTGATAACCATTATACGGATTAAGCCCGAGGCTTGGATAACAGATCTTAATTCCAGTATAAGCAGTTGATCTCTACTAAAGAGGGTAAGCGAGACATAGCCCAGAAGCTCATGCACAGATTGACGAGGAGATGTACAGAATGAGCATTTCCAAACTCATGTTTAACCACGAGGGGAAAAGACCTAGTTGAAAACAAGAAAAAAACCGGTGCCCCGATTAAGAGGACATTGAATCAACGGTTAGCTAGGTCGTTAGAATCGTTACGGAGATTCACCCTACCCGCTTCCTCCGGTAGGGCCGTCTTCCAGGGTTCATCCTATAGCTACTTAGGATCCGATCTATAGCGCGCCACCCAATTACGGCTACCAGCAGCGGTCTGCCCTTGCCCCTCCTTCTCCATTCGGCATGGCTACAGCCAGACAGTCTTTCTTTTTATTGAACGTAGGGCAGTTCGTTTCAAATAGATCAAGGTCGAAATCAGACATTAGATCTGGTGAAAACTACACTTGCATTCCTTCATTGATGTGATGGTTTCTCGTTTCTGGGAAATTAGGTGCGGCAGAACCCATAATTACCTGCCACTATAGGAAGTGATGTTCCCAGGCGGAATCGGGTCTCTCCCTAGGGTCGATTGTCCGTCTAGTGAGTTAGCGCTGAGACTTTCTCTCCCACCAGTCAAGTCAGGGCTGGTCATGGTTAAAATCAATGATATCTGTAAAGTTATACTCGCTACTAAAGAAAGAAGGTACGGTCGAAGCGAAGGAGTCACAAACCTTCAACTCATCGAGGAAAATCTTCTCTTTCGATTCTATTTGCTCTTGACGTAGTGGCTACCACCAATTTATCTAAGACTAAGGACCGATAGACGAGACGAATGCGCCCCGTGATGTGATTAAGAGAAACTGATCTTCTTATCTTAGTCCCAGATTATTTTAACTAACTGAGTCTGGAAACTAAGCGCTTCAACCGATGTCTTCACACTCCATCCCCGTATCGGAGACCTTCTTTCGTCTACCCTTTCCTGGGACTCCCTCTCAGGTCGATCTGGTTCACTCGTTGCATCAGACCTTCCCTCAACAGTTTAACAAACAAATCTTTAAATAGCGGATGTCGGGTAAGAATTTCAGTCTACCAGCTCATCTTATACCTACCGACCGAGTTTGGGTTTAGGGAGCTCCGACTTCTCCTTGTCGTTCTAGTGCGGGTTTGAGCTCATATTCTTTCATTTCTCAATAGGACACCTTCGGTCCCTTTCCGCTTCATTGCCTTTCTCAACTCTCGTGGCACTGGCCGTAACATCAAGATCTGAAACTCGAATAAGGTGGAAGGCGCACTTCCCTCTTGAATTGCGCGGGGCTTCTTGCCTCGGCATCTGTCTTGTCCGTCTGAATGATGGGACTCCCAATGGAATGGTTTGAAAACCTCTGCCTAAGGTCGAGTTACTTTCTCTTGTTTTGGTTTGACTTGAACGCACGTGACTCACTCGCCCGAAAGAGTGCTTGAACATAACTAAGATTCTCGTATTCATAGGCTAACGAGGAGGTTAGCCCTTTCTATGGGGTGGGACTCCAATAGGGATTCGATTCCTCCTCTCCCGAGTGCCTGAACGCGCTATTTAACCTTTCAGGTAGGTCAAATGGCATTCCGCTACTGACCTAATCGACTGTTAGGCCTACGGACTTTTATCCATCAGACATGAATGAAAGGGGATGACACCACTCTAATGATTGGAAAAATCCTTAATATCATAAAGGAAAGGTCTTTTTTATTAAAAGCTTCAGTAATAGCAAAAGCAGCCTATCTGTAATGGCCTACTCGTTACTCAAGCAAAGCAGTATGCAACCGCATAGAGGAAGTTAAGCCCTCTATTTTCATCTTGAAAGATCGGAAAATAGAACATGTTCTACCCGTTCATTCATTCGATTGCTTTGCGTGGTTTTCCCATGTGTTTTAAGTGTTGTTTTCTTGTCCTTCTTTTCCACCCTTGCCTTAAGTTAAGATAGGGGGCGCAGCTACATTTTACCCCATAGTCAGTCTACCGGTCCTTCAGCATCCTCCGAGTAGGCGAGCTTTCTCTGCGCCGCGTAAGGTGGGCTACCGCCCTTTCTTTTCGTGCGACGTATGCATGAGACTGAGCACCGGACCAACCCGACTAAATGTTTAGCATGGTTTCCGGGAGTTGCTTGCCTAACCCTGGCGTTTTGCCATATCGGCGTGGGTCGCCCATATCTTTTTCTTTTTTCCTGACCCTCACTGGTTCTCCCTTATCTCCTATCTGTCTTGTATGTCCTTACCTACAATCTATTCCCACCTTCACATGCTTGCAAACAGCAGCTTCTCTTCCTATTCTATGTGCGTGGATGTAACTATTGATTCAATTGCGCATTGTCTTCTTCATTCTAAAGTGCTGACTTGATGCTGGTATGACGACTGGGGCCTTGTTCGGGCTTGAGCTTCGGCCAGCCAAGTTGTTACCTTGATAGGTCGGAAGAGAGAAAGGCTGCTGACGCTCCTAAATCAGTTAACCTGCACTCATCCCCTGCTTGGCAACTTGAGACCTTTCTTATCTTAGGCTTTTCTATTCTTCGCAGAGAAAAGGAAATGCTTTGGTCACGACAAAAAGTGAAGAAAAGCATTTTTCTTTGTTCGCATCCTTACTTTCCTCTCCAATTGGTGTCCTACATCCCCAGCCCCAGTAGCATTCAAAACGCAGCGCCCCCTTCCCTCTCTTATTAGTAAGGATTTCCGACAGAAGATAAGGTAGAGGGTGGACGTAGTTCAGAGACCTTAAGCCACTCGACTCGACCAACTAAAGAGGAGCTTTGCTTACTCGAAGACTTTTGGGACTAGGCGATGCTTTCCTTAACAGAAGAGGAAGGAGCGGAACTAAGAAGGTCGAAAAAGAAGTAATAAGGAGATGGGTACGAAGGAGACAGAGAAAAACGGACTCGGGAACTTTTGGATCACAGACCATACGAAGAGCAAAAAGACAGAAAGACCAACTGAAGCACTAAGGAAATGCCTCGGAGAGCAGAGAAGACCATTGGTACAGAAGCTTGTCTTGTGGCATCTCTCCTGCCAGGAATGATAGCAGGAAAGGAAGGATCAATAGTAAAGATAGCCACGGACAGAATAGGTTTTTTTCAATTCAATCAGAAGTAGTGGAACATATGAATCTGCTTCTTTAACTTAAAAAAAGCTGCTTTGCTTCTATTAGTGAAATAGTGAAAGCGGAATCCGGCCAAAACCCATTGAAATTTGTTAGCATGCCCCCATGTGGGACTTCTTGCTTATCTTCCCCGGTCTTTCGACAACGGGAATAAAGTTAAAAAAACTCTTTATAGCAGACTCGTCAGCAGCTGACTCTTCCTTATTATTCCCAAACCCGCCATTTTCATCTTCTTTTGTTGTCTTTTTGTCTATCTGTGTGATCTGATCTAGTCATGCAGTGGCAAAGGAGAGCGTGAAAGTTGCCCGAAAATGAGAATGGTAGTGAAATCCGTTGTCAATGGAGTAGGTGATCGAATGTCCAACTTTCTCTTGTTTAGGAGTGAATGAGCTAAGCCAAAATCTTCCTTACTTTACTTGCAGGATAAAGCAATTCCCTTTTTATTACTAGATCTTAACTTAAAAAAATAAGTTAATATTAATTTTCTTTAATGCAGCAGCCACCGTGTGCAGAGCTAGACAGAAGGCTTCTTAAGACATCGCTTTCTTACTCCACTCTATAGTTCAATGATCGATAGGCTGACGGGCTCCTCGTTTCCGAGAAGAAGAAAGCAGTTACAGTAGCAGTAGGAGTAGCCGACCCCTTCTTTTCTTAATAAACTCGGGAGATAGGGGAATTAGTTCCAGCTATATTCTTTCTCCTACTCCACTGGCTGGACTGCGAACAACAAGCCGAGGTTTGCTGTCTCCTGGGTTAGTTGAACAGGCACGCCTCTCTCCTCTGGCTAAGCTGGAGCTGATCTACGACCACCCTTCCGCCATGCTCTCGTACGTCGGTAGCCCAGGGCATCGAAGCTGGCATCTCTGCATCTAGATCTTTCTTCCTGGTGCCCTGTCTCCTACTTCAGGGAATTAGTGAATTGTTCCGCTCATTGACTTAGTTTCAGAATCTTATCCATATTCCTATTAGTAGGTTCCTCCTTTATCAACTGATAAGTAGAGGAAAGCTTAAATTCCCTAGCTCTAACTAGAACTCCTTCCTTGCCTGAACACTATGGAATAATCAATCCCATCGATTCGGGGGACTTCTATTTATTCATTTATTCCCCTGTCTAAGGAAGAGAGAAGTAGTTTCTCGAAGCATCAACCATGGATGCACCAATAATCCCATTGATTCCTATAAATAGAGTTAACTTGTTTTCCTTTTCAATTCATTCATTGATGTGTCACTTATTTTATTAAAGTACAAGTGAAACTTTATACTAAATTGGTAATTCTATGGAAAGTTAGAAAGTGGACTTTGTTCGCTTCCTTTTACTGAACAATTTGAAATAATCTTCTTTATTACTATGAATATAGTTCACTTTTATTTCTTCTCTGCTTTGGATTGAAAGCCTTAGCTTAGCCTTCTAAAGTAAAGTAAAGTAAAGTAAAGTAAAGTAAAGTAAAGTAAAGGCTTCCTGACTCATCTAACTGTCATTAGCCTGACTCCACTAGGAAGACTTCGGCGCTTTACTACCGACTAGTCAGTTTATTCCTCAAGTCAGTTTGACTAGCGGAAATCTCGACGGTTATGAAAGAGACTCCTTTCCAAGTCAAATGGGTTCATTCCTACTTCATCTTGACTTGACTGTCTTTTCCTTCCCTCAGGCACAGGAACAGGAAAACTTTTACCTCCAGTACTTCTTTAGACTCTTAACCCACAGCTTCTTGTTCATCAGGGCGAGAAGGGTCCGACGGGAATCCTCAGGTTGAGTAAGGTTCGCCTTGTCTTTTGATTCAGACTTAGAGCATACATTCTCTGTGACTACACAGCAATGAGCTGCATCTTCGGTAGCAGGTTCTTCAGCAGAAAGTTGCACCTCATGCACAGTAGGAGGATCTTGGGTAACAAGTTCGACCTCCAAGGCTTCGGCCTGTATTTGAGCATCTTCAGTGAGGCGGACTCTTCAAGCCATTGTCGAAGAGACTGTCAGAATTGCTCTTCGAATCCTTTCTTCACGATGTTCTTCCAATGACAACTGTTCTGGCTCGGGATCAATGGGCCAGTCATCCCCGCAGGTCGTAGAACGATCCTGTCATGGGTGGGAGAAAAGAAAGCCTGCAAGTATTCCGGTGACTAATCTCCCATCGCTAGCAAGTCCAACCGGATCTTCTTTCTCTGGTTTCAAAACCCAAACCGGTAACCAAAACAAGCAACCCTCAATCCACAGCTTTCTCTCGAAATGCCATCTCTAGTTTTCTTTGAGATAAAAAGTGAATTTCTCGGGCTTTTATGAAAAGTTGTTGGTATGCCGGATAGAAGGGTTAGTAAGGCGGCTTTGCGAGAATCTCATCATTAGAAAAAGAAAGAAAAACTACCCAAAAATCAGTGACCTGTGTCTGTCGAGCCCTGAAGCCCGAGCGGTGAATAAGAGATCCTTTATTTAATCTCATAAGCAAGAAGAATAAGAAGCTGTCTTCTATGACCCAAAGGTGCAAAAGAAGGAGAAGCTTTTGGGGTCCGATATAGAGTGAGCCTCTCCAAACATTCGAAAAAGGGCCCTTTTTAGTTGTTGCAGGCGTAGGCGTAGTAGCATCTGAGCAACCAGAGAGAGGGAGACAGACATTTCGTGATCGAAAGCCACTTGATCCTTTCGATGAAAGAAAAGCGAGGGGCATAGATCTCATGAGACCCGCCCAATAGCCCTTACGGTTCCAGCTTCACCTGGCATTGATTACCGATCTTCCTTATACCTTCCCTTGTAGCTCTGCTGACTCCTAAATTCCATTTAGCCATGCTTTGTTGAACCGATCTACTCTCTTTCTCCTGAACCTCTGCCTTCACCTGAGCCTCAGGTCAAATAGAGCCGTCTTTGAAAGCTGTCCAATCGGTCTAACCAATCCTCTAGTTGAAGAGTAAGAATACGGTAAACAGGAGCAAGAAAGAGGCTGCCATTAGTTAGCTGCAAGGGATGAGAGAGGCCTTTTCCGGGTAAGAGATGAATGAGGCCTTACGAGGGCTCTTTCCCACTTAATAGATTCATTCCTTCGTTACGGCGGTTGAGGGTACCTGCCGTTCAGAGATGCTATCAGAGTAGGAAAGTTAGCCAAGTTATCCTGCTTAGTTTAGATAAAGCACCCCTTTATCGCCCCACGGCATCTGGTTAGGACACACAGCGTATTCTATTTCGAAATAGCGGATTCTATAACAGCATTCTGCCTTTTCGAAGACAGAGCACTCGTGGCACACACGCTATATCCGCGAGGATTCCAAGTGTTCTAATTCATCTCGTTACAGAAGATCTCCCACATCGAAGATGCAACTGCTTGTCGCATACTCCTGCTACTCCGACCTACGCTTCTCACATCGCATCCTTGGTCCTTAAACGACGGTATATTCTCCGGGTTCTATGAGCGTAAATGGAGACACTTCCCCCTTCTTCGACATATGAATATGCCTCGCCTCGAAGATAAAGAAATCCTGAGTAAGGAGAGAAATTCTCCACACGAACGAACGACCCGTCAGGTTCGAACTGACATAGGTGAATCGGACCTATCTTACACCAACAAGGAGTAGCTTTAGTTACGCAGTTCGGTTAGCAGGCAGGCCGCCTTCCTACATCTGCGGGCCCACCGGTAAAAAGAGTCCTCTGTCCGGACTCCCCGTAGACCTCTGTCTGGCCTAGGGAACTTCTCTAAGCTCGAGAGCTCCTGGCATAGCCTTTTTTTTAACGGTAGCTACACGAGACTCACACGACAGTCGATACTCGCCTTAGGCGAAAGCCGGAGTCTCTTGCTTTCTGCGCTCCTTCGATTAGCTACAGGGCAGGCAGGAAACCCAAAGTTTCTGGGGCTCTTTCTAGATTCGAAAAATTGCGTATAGAAAGAAAAGAGTAGTCAGAGGCAATTTGCTAATATGGAGCTCTTTCTATTGGCTTTCTTTCCTGTTGATGCGACACGGTAACTCGAGATAGAATATCTTAATAGAAGAAAGCTCTTTGTCTAGTTTCGGATCGTACCGTAGAAAGCACTACTTCCGATTTGAATCATCTAGTTGCGTGTATTTTTTCAACGAAATAGTAGATATTTCGTGGGTGTTCAGTGTACCGCACCGTGGGTACAAGATCGAAAAGATGAGAAGGTCCAGTTCCCAAAGCTTCGGAGTTCTATTCTTTCTTGCCTTCAATCTCAAGGAGAAATGCAACCTAACTCGCACTGCATGAAAGCCTAAGAGGTCAATTTCTTTCTTGCCTAGAAAAGGAGCCAGCATTTCTTCAGTGAGAAATCTCGTTCCTAAACTTGTTGTTACTCGTTTAGGGCAACAAAAGCTTTTTGAACTTTTTTTCTGGGAATAGAACTTTGAAAGGACAGACAGGCTTGACTCACTTCATGAAATTACATTGTTCACCGGGAAAGCTACGTAGAAAGAGTTCCACAGAATGAGTTGTCAGGCTGTGAACCATAGGCCTTAGGATTTGAAAGCACTTCTTTTCTTGGTATAAGAAGATTGCCTCGTTGAAGCAATAGTCAGAGAGACGGAGGTGCGTCCTCTCGATGGTCTTTTCGTTGCAGGAATGAACCTTGTCTAATAGTATACTTTCGAGAAAGAAGGCTTTGCTGCTTGACGTAGTGAACCAGGTCCAGGTTTTGCATTTGGCATTACCGCTGTTGACGTCCCATCGAGTTAGCTAGTTAACGGTGAAAGGGATTTAGGAAAGAATAGCAGGCAAAGTAAAGTCCTTGCTACGAATTCCGGCTAACATTTTCTATTCCTTAACTTAAGGTCACAGGTGAAGCTGACTTCCTGCGGTAGCCCCCTAGGCTATGTGACCAGCAGTATCTATTTCAAAGAATAAACTTAATTAAGCTTAAGGTCATTGCTGACTTTTCGTTCTATATATTCAAATAATACCTTTGACGCTAGCTTCGATCGTATATTGTATCTCAGTCGGCGAAGCCTCGAAGAGCTCTCTCAAGCAAGCAATCTACTTTTCAGGACAGAGAATAAGAAAGATAGGGCATCGGCCTCAGCAAAGGGATAGATTGCATTAATGAGCTCATGCAATTCTAGTAACGATTCCATTCGATCATTTCTCTATGTAATTTCGAGAGAGAATGAAGGTATTAGGCCATAGAACCTGATCTTTGTCTCAGTCTCTTCTTTGATGCACCAATTGTAAGTAGATCATGGAAGGCTGATCAGAGAATTGAAGAAGTCCTAATCATAGACCTTCTCAGGCCTAAGATTAGGTGGGATCAATGAGTCGTAGACCTCCGATCCTAGTGATCCAGGAAGGGAAAGAGCACTTCTAATTGATTGATTCACTGGCCTTCCTCTTGCAGCTTGATTGAACCGCGTCATAGTTGGCCCGTTCACTTACTACAACCTTTCTCTTTCTATTTGT